TCGAATTAACATGGATGGTACATAACGTATTGATCGTGTTTACAAAAAATGCAATAAATCAAAGGATCTTGGACCTCTCGCATGAGCCGATCCGGGAGCAGATTAATTATTATAAAAATTCTGGTAAATCATTGATTCATCTGGTGTCTAAATACTAAATATATGTATAATTCATTTACAAGTTTACTAGATCGAAAACTTATGATGTTCAAAAATTTATATATCCAATGTCACATTCAGTAAAGATTTATGATACGTGTATAGGGTGTACTCAATGTGTCCGAGCCTGCCCCACAGATGTATTAGAAATGATACCTTGGGACGGATGTAAAGCTAAACAAATTGCTTCTGCTCCAAGAACAGAAGACTGTGTTGGTTGTAAGAGATGTGAATCCGCCTGTCCAACGGATTACTTGAGTGTTCGAGTTTATTTATGGCATGAAACAACTCGAAGCATGGGCCTAGCTTATTGATTCCTTTCACAAATCCCACCTGAATACATTCATTTTTTTTACCGACAAAAATCCCCCTGCTCGAAAAAATAAAATAAAAAAATAGAATATCTTTTTTCGAGCACGGATTTTTCTGGTCCAAGTGTATCTTGTTTTTACTACGAATTATTTTCCTTGGTTAACAATATTGGTAGTTTTGCCAATATTCGCGGGTTCTTTAATTTTCTTTCTCCCTCATAGAGGAAATAAGGTAATAAGAGGGTATACTATATTTATATGCGTTCTGGAACTCCTTCTAATAACTTATGCCTTCTATTATCATTTCCAATTGGACGATCGATTAATGCAACTGACGGAGGATTATAAATGGATCAATCTTTTTGATTTTTACTGGAGATTGGGAATAGATGGACTTTCTATAGGACCTATTTTGCTGACAGGATTTATCACCACTTTAGCTACTTTAGCGGCTCGGCCGGTTACTCGAGATTCCCGATTATTCCATTTCCTGATGTTAGCAATGTATAGCGGCCAAATAGGATCATTTTCTTCTCGAGACCTTTTACTCTTTTTCATCATGTGGGAGTTAGAATTAATTCCCGTTTATCTACTTCTATCCGTGTGGGGGGGAAAGAAACGTTTGTATTCAGCCACAAAGTTTATTTTGTACACTGCGGGAAGTTCCGTTTTTTTATTAATAGGAGTTCTGGGTATCGGTTTATATGGTTCCAATGAACCAACATTAAATTTTGAAACATCAGCTAATCAATCTTATCCAGTAGCACTGGAAATAATATTCTATATTGGATTTCTTATTGCTTTTGCTGTCAAATCACCAATTATACCTTTACATACATGGTTACCAGACACCCATGGAGAGGCACATTACAGTACTTGTATGCTTCTAGCCGGAATTTTATTAAAAATGGGAGCGTATGGATTGGTTCGGATTAATATGGAATTATTGCCCCGCGCTCATTCTCTATTTGCTCCCTGGTTGATTATAGTAGGCACAATTCAAATAATCTATGCAGCTTCAGCATCTCCCGGTCAACGTAATTTAAAAAAAAGAATAGCCTATTCCTCCATATCTCATATGGGTTTCATAATTATAGGAATTGGCTCTATAAGTGATATGGGCCTCAATGGAGCCATTTTACAAATAATCTCTCATGGCTTTATTGGCGCTGCACTTTTTTTCTTGGCGGGAACGAGTTTTGATAGAATACGTCTTGTTTATCTCGACGAAATGGGCGGAATGGCGATCCCGGTTCCAAAAATATTCACGACTTTCAGTATCTTATCGATGGCTTCCCTTGCATTACCGGGGATGAGTGGTTTTGTTGCAGAATTAATAGTATTTTTGGGACTAATTACCAGCCAAAAATTTGTTTTAATAACAAAAATACTAATTACATTTGTAATGGCAATTGGAATGATATTAACTCCTATTTATTCATTATCTATGTTACGCCAAATGTTCTATGGATACAAGTTTTTTAATGCTCCAAACTCTTCTTTTTTTGATTCTGGACCGCGAGAGTTATTTGTTTCGATCTCTATCCTTTTACCTGTAATAGGTATTGGTATTTATCCGGATTTCGTTTTCTCACTATCAGTTGACAAGGTCGAAGATATTATATCTATCTATTTTTATAGATAATTTTCATGAATAAAATAAAAAATCAAACAGCAATCCTATACTAATAATATACTATAATAATAAATAATATTAGGATGTTTTAAAAAATTCGTTGTACAATTAAAAAAAACAATAAAATAATAATTTTCTTCTCTTAAGTTTAACTTTAACTTAAGTTAAAAATAAAAAAATGAATTAGACTTTTAACCAGATTTGTTTGGCCTTTGTAAGAACCTTTTGAATCAAAGTAGTGATTCAAAAGGTTCTCGAAGGCTTACACAATGTTTTCTTATATATATGCTGTCCCATGTTTGCTTGTGTTCGTTAGGTCCTTTCTTCAGTTAGACGTTAGTGTAAATGAACCATAACTATGTAGCCCTATTCCTAATAGATTGACCCCAAAATAGCATATCCAAATTATAAGAAATCCCATCGAGGCTACAATTGCGGAATTTACACCTTCAAAATTTTTATTTGTTCGAATATGTAAATAAATCGCGAATATGGTCCAAGTAATAAATGCCCAAGTTTCCTTCGGATCCCAATTCCAATATGAGCCCCATGCCTCATTTGCCCATACTGCTCCCGAAAGAATACCTATGGTTAAAAAGATAAACCCTATACCAATAATACGATAACTCCAATGATCCAATTGTTGAATCAATTGAGATCTATAATAATTCCTAGAAGAGATCAAAGAAATGTTCCATAAAACGTTGTTTCTTTCATTCATGTATTGGATAGCATCAAATGAAAATGAATCATTATTCTTTTTCTCAAAAGCCCTTATGACTTTTCGAAATGTAATGACTATAAGAGCTACTGATAATAATGATCCACATAAAAGAGCTGCATAACCCAATACCATCATACTTACGTGCATCATTAACCAATGAGATTGTAGAGCGGGTACTAATATTACGGATTGATGTGTTTCAGTTAAAAAACCAGAAGTAGCAAAGCCTTGGGTAAAAATAATACTTGGCGCGGTTATTGCGCTTAAATGGTTTATATTTTTTTTGAAATACGGAACCATACAAATAATGGACAAACTCCACGAAAGAAAAATTAATGATTCGTATAAATCACTTAAGGGTAAATGTCTCGAATAAATCCAACGAGTAACTAATAATCCTGTTATACAGACAAAAGTAGTTTTTATGCCCTTTTCTGATGAATCATATAGTCCTGCGCTTTCATTAATTAATAAGATTATCAAACGAATTGAAATTACAATTGAAACAACCGAAAAGGATATATGAGTTAATATATGCTCTAAACTTGAAAATATCATAAAAAAATTTAAAATAAATAAAAAAGGGGGGGGGGGATTCTCGAAATTATAGGAATGGAAATTGGGAATTGAATTTATTATAGGACTTACTCTTTTATAAGATGCCATGCCGCCACTCGGACTCGAACCGAGATGCTCTAGCACTGCTTCCTAAGAGCAGCGTGTCTACCGATTTCACCATAGCGGCTTGTTCGAAATCATAATAACCTATTCTTATTTAATCGTCTAGGTTAAAGTACTCAATCATTCAATATTTTTTAGTTTTATAGGAAACATTTAAATTCATGATTTTTTATTATTTGTTTGATTTAATATTTAGAGTGTTAAGTTTATTTAACTTAACATTAATAAATTAATTAAATTGGGTTTGGGTTAGGTATTGGGCGTATCATATAAAAAAAGAGTTTTGATTTCTATCGTAATTGGACCCTACTTCAAATTAGAATAACCCGTTAAAAATTAATACTTAATACATATATTGATCTATCTTCCCCAGCCCAAGCAACTATAGGATCCATTTTTTTTGATGACCAAAATTGATACATTTCTCGTATAAAATATCCACCTAAATGGGACAAGAAGCTTTTATCAATGGATATTTTATACGAGGTATATAAGGTATATATAAGGATAAGGAGTATATATATTGATAATTATTGTTTAAAATGATTGTTCAGAAAATTACAAAACAAGTTTGAAACTAAAAAAAAAATGAGTTTCAACAACTCATTAATTTGAATTTGGATTAAAGATCTTATATTTGTTGTTCTATAAAAAATAGTATATATTATATAAATATATATTATATAAATATAATAAATAAATATAAAAAAGACAAAACTTTACTAAAAAGACAGTTGAAACTTTATATCTTGTATTTATTCTTTTTTTTGTCAAACAAAAAAGAATATCATTTTAAAAATTTAAGTATTAAGTATACAAAATAAGAATTATTTTACATAACATAATGGCAAAATGAATTCAATTTAATATTTATCCATTCAAAACATTAAGGAATGGGAATCATTACTTTTTTTTCTTTTTTCTTTTTTTTAGTTTTTAAGTATAATTAATAATTATTATATATAATATATAAATTAAAAAAATTAGAAACGAAATTAAAAATGAAACTAGACTTTTTTTAGAGTCAGAGATAGATTCAGATTATTCCATTAATTATTTATTTATTTCTTATTGTACAAAAAACTTTTTGAATTCCCTGTAGAAAGAGATTTCGCTAACGAAAAAGCTTTCAATGCTACCCAATACCCCTCCATTTTCCAAATATTTTTACGAATTCGTTTTTTTGATATAGAAGTGCGTTTTTTTGGAACTGCCATTAAAAAATTATGATAGAGTATTCATTTCTCTAGTTGGATGTGAAAGACATCTATTGTTCAAAACCAATTGTTCTTTACTTACTATCTAATTATCTATTTATAGTCTAAATTAGACTCTCGTCATAAAAAAAGAAAAAATATAAACCAAAGCGGTTGTTCCTTTATATTGTTTATTGTTTATTTTCATCGTGCTATATTTATACATGTAATAAAATACATCAAAAAGTTTAAGAAACCAATCCTTAATTCCCTTTATTTTTTTTTTAATTGCTTAATTAGCCAAACTTGAAAAAAGAGTGCACCTAATTAAGATTTTCAAATTCAAATGAGACTTGCAGTTAATGTGTTAAAGTATACATCATTTTTTTCTAAAGAAAAGTCATTTTTTTTTAGTAATTCCTTCAATCAATTCAAAACTGCATTGGTTAATGATTCTGAATAAACGAACTAAAAAAAATAGTTCTTATTTCCTTGAGTTAAGTTATGTATGGACTGTGTCTGTCTTTTATGAATCATATCAAAATAAAATACTCTTTTTGGTGTAATTATTTGTCCTTACTCTCTCCCGAGATTAAAATATTGTTAAAATATTGTATTATGTAAATTGTAATAATAATTGAAATTTTTATTTTTTGTAGCTTCATAAAATCTTACTTAAAAAAAAGAGTAAGTATTTATTTTTCAATAGTAGCTTGGTCATCTCATTTGACCAATTCAAACTTCTTGATTTGAAATATCTTGTTTTGTTTGAAGTATTTGGAAAAGATTTATAATAATTAAGAATATAAAATTTTATTTTAGTTTTATATATCTTAATTTTTTTATTAACTGATTCCTTTCAAAAAAAAAAATAAGAGCTGGTGAATCAGAAACAGTTAATTAAGAATAAAAGATTTTTATTTATTTATTTTTATGGAATATACATATCAATATTCATGGATCATACCTTTCATTCCAGTTATAATTCCTATGTTAATAGGAGTGGGACTTCTCCTTTTCCCGAAGGCAACAAAAAATCTTCGTCGCATGTGGGCTTTTCCTAGTGTTTTATTGTTAAGTATAGTTATGATTTTTTCAGCCAATCTGCCTATTCAGCAAATAAATAACAGTTATATCTATCAATATGTATGGTCTTGGACCATCAATAATGACTTTTCTTTAGAGTTCACCTACTTGATCGATCCACTTACTTCTATTATGTCAATCTTAATTACTACTGTTGGAATTTTGGTTCTTATTTATAGTGACAATTATATGTCTCATGATCAAGGATATTTGAGATTTTTTGCTTATATGAGTTTTTTCAATACTTCAATGCTGGGATTAGTGACTAGTTCTAATTTGATACAAATTTATATTTTTTGGGAATTAGTTGGAGTCTGTTCTTATCTATTAATAGGTTTTTGGTTTACACGACCGATTGCAGCGAATGCTTGTCAAAAAGCGTTTGTAACTAATCGTGTAGGGGATTTTGGTTTATTATTAGGAATTTTAGGTCTTTATTGGATAACAGGCAGTTTCGAATTTCAGGATTTGTTTGAGATATTCAATAACTTGATTTATAATAATGAAGTTAATTTTTTATTTGTTACTTTGTGTGCCCTCTTATTATTTTCTGGTGCAATTGCTAAATCCGCTCAATTTCCCCTTCAGGTATGGTTACCTGATGCTATGGAAGGACCCACTCCTATTTCAGCTCTTATACATGCTGCTACTATGGTAGCCGCAGGAATTTTTCTTGTAGCTCGGCTTCTTCCTCTTTTTAGAGTTATACCTTACATAATGAATATAATAGCTTTGATAGGTATAATAACATTACTATTAGGAGCTACTTTAGCTCTTGCTCAAAAAGATATTAAGAGAAGTTTAGCCTATTCCACAATGTCTCAATTGGGTTATATGATGTTAGCTCTCGGTATTGGGTCTTACCGAGCTGCTTTATTTCATTTGATTACTCATGCTTATTCGAAAGCATTGTTGTTTTTAGGGTCTGGATCAATCATTCATTCAATGGAAGCAATTGTTGGGTATTCTCCAGATAAAAGTCAGAATATGGTTCTTATGGGTGGTTTAACAAAACATGTGCCGATTACAAAAACTGCTTTTTTTTTAGGTATACTTTCCCTTTGTGGTATTCCACCTCTTGCCTGTTTTTGGTCTAAAGATGAAATTCTTAATGATAGTTGGTTGTATTCACCGATTTTTGCAATAATAGCTTTTTTCACAGCAGGATTAACTGCTTTTTATATGTTTCGGATCTATTTACTTACTTTTGAAGGATATTTAAATGTTCATTTTCAAAATTACAGCGGCAAAACAAACAACTCGTTTTATTCAATATCTCTATGGGGTAAGGATAAGGATATAGAAGGGAAAAAAAGAATTCAAAAAAGATTTCGTTTATTATCTTTATTAACAATGAATAATAATAATGAAAGGATTTCTTTTTTGTTGAAGAAGACGTATCCAATTGATATTAATGTAAGAAAGATGAGGCGGCCCTTTATTACTATTACACATTTTGGTATTAAGAACACTTTTTTGTATCCCCATGAATCGGATACTACTATGCTATTTCCTATGCTTGTATTAGGCATATTTACTTTGTTCGTTGGGGCCATAGGAATTCCTTTCAATCAACAAGGAATGGATTTGGACATATTATCCAAATTGTTAACTCCAGTTATAATACATCAAAATTCAAATAATTCTGTCGATTGGTATGAATTTGTGACAAATGCAAGTTTTTCATTGAGTATAGCTTATCTCGGA